ATTGCATGCAATTGCATTTATATGCTTATTCTGATTCGAATCGGGATATTCAAATGATTTTCATCAAATGACTATTCATCTAGTGTATTTTCATGTAAATAGGGGCAACAAAGTTCTATGGAAAAATGGCGGTTCGATTCAATGTTGTTTAGCGGGGTATTAGAATACAGGTGTGGGCTAAGTAAATCAATAAATAGTCTTGGTGATCCGATTGAAAATACTAGTGTAAATGAAGATCCGATTCGAAATGATATGGATAAAGACATTCCTAGTGGGAACGATAGTGACAATTCTAGTTACAGTAATGTTGATAATTTAGTCGGCGTCAGGTACATTCGGAATTTCCTATCTGATGACACTTTTTTAGTTAGGGATAGTAATAGGGATAGTTACACCATATATTTTGATATTGAAAATAAAATTTTTGAAATTGACAACCATGATTCTTTTATAAGTGAACCAGAAAATTCTTTTTATAGTTATCAGAATTCTAGTTATCTGAATAATGTATCGAAGAATGACGATCCTAGCTATGATCGTTACGTGTATGATACTCAATATAGTTGGAATAATCACATTAATAGTTGCATTGGCAGTTATCTTCGTTATCAAATCTGTATTGATAGTGACATTTTAACTAGTAATGACAATTACATTTATACTTATATTTGTGGCGAAAGAGGAAATAGTAATGAAAGCGAGAGTTCCAATATAATAACTGGTGCGGATGATAGTGATTTAACAACTATAAGAGAGAGTTCTAATGATTTAGATGTAACTCAAAAATACAGGCATTTGTGGGTTCAATGTGAAAATTGTTATGGATTAAATTATAAGAGATTTTTGAAATCAAAAATGAATATTTGTGAACATTGTGGATGTCATTTGAAAATGAGTAGTTCAGATAGAATCGAACTTTTGATTGATCCAGGTACTTGGGATCCTATGGATGAAGACATGGTCTCTCTGGATCCTATTGAATTTAATTCGGAGGAGGAACCTTATAAAGATCGTATTGATTCTTATCAAAGAAAGACGGGATTAACGGAGGCTGTTCAAACAGGTACAGGTAAACTAAACGGCATTCCCGTAGCAATTGGGGTTATGGATTTTCAGTTTATGGGGGGTAGTATGGGATCTGTAGTGGGCGAGAAAATTACACGTTTGATCGAGTATGCTACCAATCAATCTTTACCTCTTATTCTAGTATGTGCTTCCGGAGGAGCACGCATGCAAGAAGGAAGTTTGAGTTTGATGCAAATGGCTAAAATATCTTCTGCTTTATATGATTATCAATCAAATAAAAAGTTATTCTATATAGCAATCCTTACATCTCCTACTACGGGTGGGGTGACAGCTAGTTTTGGTATGTTGGGAGATATCATTATTGCCGAACCCAATGCCTACATTGCATTTGCGGGTAAAAGAGTAATTGAACAAACATTGAATAAGACAGTACCTGAGGGTTCACAAGTGGCTGAATATTTATTCCATAAGGGCTTATTCGATCCAATCGTACCACGTAATCCTTTAAAGGGCGTTCTGAGCGAGTTATTTCAGCTCCATGCTTTCTTTCCTTTGAATAAAAATTCAATCAAGTAGAAAAAAACAAAGCTTTAATTTAATAAATTATTAAATCAATTCTACATTTTATTATTTGTTTGGTAGTGACCAAGTAATTATTTAGTTTATAGGAATAAAAGTCAAAATCCGAAAAATGGATTTTTCTTTGGTAACATAAGATTGAATTGTATAAATAATCATGCGTATTCTTTTTTATTGATATTCTTGATTAGTAATCAAGAAATCTCTATCAAACAAAATAAAAAGAGTGAATTCTTTCTCTTTTTTCTGTGAAATTAGGCAAGGTAAGGGAGTCCTGCATCTTTCTATATCCCCCGAGAACCCCAGTTTTACTAAGAATCCCTTTTATTAGATCGTATTAGAACGAATTTTTCGGTAATTTGTAAGAAACTCTTTCTTTATTAAATTAACAATTAAATTAATAAAATATATTAAAATATTCAATTTTCTATTAAATTTTCAAAATTATAAAATTATAATATACATATACCAATTACCAATAAAAATTTAGAATAGACTAATAATAAAAATAAATAATGAATAATAATAAAAAAGTGGATTATCATAGATTATCGTATATATTTCATGTAGAAACATATAGAAATGATTAATAAGCCCATTTATTTATTTACACTTTTGATTTATATTTATTATATATGTTATATACTTATATTATCTATTTAATATATTAAATATTAGTATTTCTATATAGATTAGTATTTCTACTCCCTATTAGATTTATTCCTTATTGGTATCTTAGTATATACATAATATACTCTTATATTCTATATTCTTTAGTATTGTATATACTCAATACTCACTTAAGTAGAATTTTATTCTATTTTATTAGAATAGTATAATATATCTTTATAACAGGTTAAAATGTTAATATAACAACAAATATAACAATAAATAACAGGTACAAATATTAAATCGAGGTACTCATTCTATGACAACTATCAGTAACTTACCCGCTATTTTTGTGCCTTTAGTGGGCTTAGTATTTCCGGCAATTGCAATGGTTTCTTTATCTCTTCATGTTCAAAAAAACAAGATTTTTTAGATATTATGGGATTAAATCTTATCTATTTTTTTTTTTCAAGACTTAGGCTTACTTGGATCATAGCACAATTATCTATTTAGTATAATATGGTATACCGTGTAGCTTCAGCTTCCTCCGAGCAGAAGCTCGTATGCATAAACACGATATATGGGAAAATGAATTATAGCTATTTGAAGATAAATCATTATCGGGATGAATTTCTGAAACGTAAAGTCAATATATCTAAATGTCTGTGGATATCTATAAGAAATCATAAAAAAAAAAAAGGATGTTATTATTTTAGTTTAGCTCTAAGCAATTGATGAATTACTCCTCAAGCTTCACATCATAATAGTACTAGTCGATGAGGATTACTTCGGAAACAAAAAAATTAAAGTCAAATTTATTGGGATTATCTCCCAATTACAATAAAATGCAACTAGATCTAGTATAGTATGAGTTGGCGATCAGACCATATATGTATAGAACTTATAGCGGGGTCTCGAAAACCGAGTAATGTCTTCTGGGCTTTTATCCTTTTTTTAGGTTCATTAGGGTTTTTATTGGTTGGAACTTCTAGTTATCTTGGTAGGAATTTTATACCGTTCTTTCCCTCTCAGCAAATAATTTTTTTTCCACAAGGAATCGTGATGTCTTTCTATGGAATCGCGGGTCTTTTTATTAGTTCATATTTGTGGTGCACAATTTCGTGGAATGTGGGTAGTGGTTATGATCGATTCGATATAAAAGAAGGAATAGTGTGTATTTTTCGTTGGGGATTTCCTGGAAAAAATCGTCGCATCTTCCTCCAATTCCTTATGAAAGACATTCAATCCATCAGAATAGAAGTTAAAGAGGGTATTTATGCTCGTCGTGTCCTTTATATGGAAATCAGAGGCCAGGGGTCCATTCCCTTGACTCGTACCGATGAGAATTTGACTCTACGAGAAATTGAACAGAAAGCTGCTGAATTGGCCTATTTCTTGCGTGTACCAATTGAAGTATTTTGAGAATGCTTTCTTATTCTTAGCAAAACAAAAGTTAAAAAACTATAACTCAAGAATTCTCTTTCTCTTTTTTCTATAGCATAACTTAACCGAAGTTTCTGCCGAACTCTGATTAGAACAAAAATAAAGTAAACGTACACGAACCAATCATAAAGCGAAATAGTTTTTGTCCATAAATTCTTTTTTATGAGTATGTAAATCCACTTAAATCAATTCAGTAACGAAACAAGTAACAAATCGAAATAGAAATAATAGATTCATCTCATATATCAAAACATTTCGGAATAAATAATTTCTCTTTTTTTTTTATTTATTTTCAATATTTCGAATTTAGTAAATACAGATAGATTCTCTCTTGTAAATCATCTCTCCTTTTTTGTTAATCAACGTTTTTTATCTTTTTTTGTGCTCTTTAATTATCCACCGATTGGGCCGCTTATAATGATAACCTTTCTGTCTTATTTTGACACTATCATAGCATCACAGTTTTCTTCAGAAAATTCTATAAATTATTCCTGTACTCGGGGCTGCCAGTGAACTTTTTTTTTCGATATTTTTGGATATCTTGATAAACCGGGAGTTCTTTTGTCTCGAAATTCGAATAATATTCATTATTTGAAATGGCTCTTTCGTGCATTCATCCAAAGGGGACAATTGCTTCGAATTTGAGCAATTGATATATTTTGAAAGAATATTATATATATAATATTCTAGTTTATTTATTTCTTCATTCAATTTGAAGTGGAATCCTTCTTATTCTATTTCTGTATTTCTATATTGCTTTTCTGTATTCTTTCTAAATTATAAATTCAAGGACCAACCATTGTACTGAATCACAAATAAAAACGGGGAATACGCTCGATAACTTGTAATGTAATAGAACTGATATTTGATAGAAATATTAGTATCGTATAGAGTCGACGAATGGGATGAGTTCATTTCAAAATTCACAGATGAGCAAATGGCAAAAAAGAAAGCATTTATTTCCCTTCTATATCTTGCATCTATAGTATTTTTGCCTTGGTGGATCTCTCTCTCATTTACATTTAATAAAAGTCTGGAATCTTGGGTTAATAATTGGTGGAATACTAGGCCCTCCGAAATTCTTTTGAACGATATTCAAGAAAAGAGTATTCTAAAAAAATTAATAGAATTAGAGGAACTCTCCCTCTTCGACGAAATGCTAAAGGAATACTCGGAAAGGCGTTTACAAAAGCTTCACGTCGGAGTCTACAACGAAACGATCCAATGGATCAAGATGCACAATGAGGGTCGTATCCATACGATTTTACATTTCTCAACAAATATAATTTCTTTCGTTATTCTAAGTGTTTTTTCTATTCTAAGTAATGAAGAACTTATTTTTCTTAACTCTTGTCTTCAAGAATTTCTATATAATTTAAGCGACACAATAAAGGCTTTTTCTATTCTTTTATTAACCGATTTATGTATAGGATTCCATTCGCCCCATGGTTGGGAACTAATGATTGGCTCTATCTACAAAGATTTTGGATTTGCTCATAATGATCAAATTATATCCGGTGTTGTTTCTACTTTTCCAGTCATTTTAGATACAATTTTTAAATATTGGATTTTTCGTTATTTAAATCGTGTATCTCCGTCACTTGTAGTAATTTATCATTCAATGAATGATTGAAAAATGATCGACCGATCCAATTATAATGTTTGTTACTTTGTAACATAAGTAAAACAGTCAAAATTGTACTTATTTTTTCTACCCACCCGGGGGATTCCTTCAATACCTTCAATATTCGAGTAAAATTATTTCAGTAAATAACAGAATCATAGATAGGGAACTATACTAGTGACTTATCTAATTTTATTGTAGAAATCTTCGGGATCAATGATTGGACCATGCAAATGAGAAATACCTTTTCTTGGATAAAGGAAGAGATTATTCGATTCATTGCCGTATCGCTCATAATATATATAATAACTCGGGCACCCATTTCAAATGCGTATCCTATTTTTGCACAGCAGAGTTATGAAAATCCACGAGAAGCGACTGGCCGTATTGTATGTGCCAATTGCCATTTAGCTAACAAGCCCGTGGATATCGAGGTTCCACAAGCGGTACTTCCTGATACTGTATTTGAAGCAGTTGTTCGAATTCCTTATGATTTGCAACTGAAACAAGTTCTTGCTAATGGTAAAAAAGGAGCCTTGAATGTGGGGGCTGTTCTTATTTTACCTGAGGGGTTTGAATTAGCCCCTCCCGATCGTATTTCGCCCGAGATTAAAGAAAAGATAATAAATCTGTCTTTTCAGAGCTATCGCCCCACGAAAAAAAATATTCTTGTGATAGGTCCTGTTCCTGGTCAAAAATATAGTGAAATCACCTTTCCTATTCTTTCCCCGGACCCCGCTACTAAGAAAGACGTTCACTTCTTAAAATATCCCATATACGTAGGCGGGAACAGGGGAAGGGGTCAGATTTATCCCGACGGGAGCAAGAGTAACAATAATGTTTATAATGCTACATCGGCGGGTATAGTAAGCAAAATCATACGAAAAGAAAAAGGGGGATACGAAATAACCATAGTGGATGCATCGAATGGACGTCAAGTGGTTGATATTATCCCTCCAGGACCAGAACTTCTTGTTTCAGAGGGCGAATCCATCAAACTGGATCAACCATTAACGAGTAATCCGAATGTGGGTGGATTTGGTCAGGGGGATGCGGAAATAGTACTTCAAGATCCATTACGTGTACAAGGCCTTTTGCTCTTCTTGGCATCTATTATTTTGGCACAAATCTTTTTGGTTCTTAAAAAGAAACAGTTTGAGAAGGTTCAATTGTCCGAAATGAATTTCTAGTTTATCAATATCAAGTTCTAAAAAAACCAAATTTTTGTTGGAAATTGTGTTATGTAATTCTCTATGATCAAAAAAAACTTCTGAAAAGCCTTTTGCTTGTTTATATTCTTTTTCTATCAGATTTTGGGAATTACTTGTGCCGCATTACTAGTCATAGTATGTGTGCTGTGAAGAAGACTATTTGACTTTACTTACCTCTTCTTTATTTCTTTGTTTTTTCAATCAAAATAAAATGGAAGCGGTATGATTATGTAATTATTGTCAGATTTAAATGCCATATAATGAATCAATCGTTTTCTATTCTAATAGAATAGAATAAAAGTTGACTAAATACTAAACATAAGATAAATAAGCGGAGAATATAAACCAAAGTATAAAAAAAATGAATGAGAGGAAAAAAGCATTATATTCTAAGAGGGATTATTTGTCTTCCTAATCTTTGACACAAGAAAAGGAATTTTCCACAACCCTTTCTTGTGTCGAAATAATAATCATTCTTGATCCCGTTCGTGAAAGATTCCTATTCGTAGTTTCCTTTTTTTTTTCGAGGTTTATCATAACCCTTTTTTAGATTTATTACATATTTTTTAGATTTATTACATAAATAAAGTAGTAATGGTGGACAAACAAAAATATAGGAAAATTTATTGAACAAATAGAACTTCTTCACTAAACTTATAAAAAAATAAGCTTATATATATTATTAAGAGCTCAACGGGACCTACCCCCTCTTTCTTTGTGTTCTTCGAGGGGGATTCCGTTGAGTTCTTATGCTTTCATGGCGTGTCTACAATCCAGTTCACCCGATTACTAAAGGGATGAACCTAATCCAGAATATGAACCATAAAAGAAAATACCGATTAAACCGATCACAAGAATACCAGTTACAGTACCTATTATCCAAAGAGGAATCCTTCCAGTAGTATCGGCCATTTGTCCTACTTTCCTCCACATTTCATCAGGTGGTCATGCTAGAGACATAAACAGCCATAGATAATTATGAGATGATATCCTTCCGAATGGGATAAG